TGTGGTTATAATGCCAAAATATCAAGTCGGCTCACTCGTCTTTATCTTGATCGTTACAGGCCTCTTGAATATTCTATTTACTTAACTTTTTTTTTTCTTTTCTTTGATTTGTGTTATTCTTTTTTGTGTGTGTAATGCGGCTTTACTGCTGTCTTCTTTATTATTGATAGGAATTCTCTTGTTAAGACCCTATGAATCGATTAAAAAAAACCTCAGATTCATACCAAAACCACGATGAGTCAATAAAACCTTCAATCTAAGTCCAAAAATTCCCTGAGTACGAACTATTGGATCATCACTTATTCAATGAATAGATATAATGAAAAAAATCCAAAGAAACGTTTGTCCTTTGATCAAAATAAGGATAAGCGGCAGTTTGAAAGAATAAAAATCTTTCGATTTATTATAACTTCTAACTCTTTGAAAAAATTTTTTAAGTCCGGTTGCGGGGTCTAAATATTAAGTATGAATCATAGTTCTAATACTTTAGAATCTTTTTTTTATATTCCGTGCTCCAGATACTAGAATAAATATCCGACGGGGTAAAACCATCTCTATCAAGATGCCAGACTCATTCTCTGTACTATCAATAGGATCAATTATAACAAGTCACACACTCATATTCCGGAAATACAGAGGAAAAGAAATTCCACGGTCGAACTACCAAACCAAAATAGAATGGGCTAAAAATCGAAGACCTAAATGCTTCACTTTGTATTGAAAAACTAGTTAGTCGGTTCTTGTGAATCTAATTCATAGAAATTCCGTCCAGTAAAATGGAAGAATTATAAATCTCCAAAATAATAGATAGAAATATCGCAAATAGAGCCATTGCAACACCCATCAAAGGAGTAGTTCCCCACCCAGGAGCTACTTTACCATATTCCGAATTCAATGGTTTCAATAAATTCCCTACCGTAGTTCGTCTTGGACCAGATCTAGAACTACCCTCAACAGTTTGTGTAGCCATAAATCCTATTTTTTATTCATTGAGATCTGTTGACTTTGTATACCATTCCACTGTAAATAAATGATCTTATCCTAGATCCATTTTGGTCTTGAAATTATATAATAATGGAAACAGCAACCCTAGTTGCCATCTCTATATCTGGTTTACTTGTAAGTTTTACTGGGTACGCCTTATATACTGCTTTTGGGCAACCCTCGCAACAACTAAGAGATCCGTTCGAAGAACATGGGGACTAGTTGAAGTAATGAGCCTCCCAATATTGGGAGGCTCATTACTTCAATTGGGATAATGACAAATCATTTTATCTTTTTAGTTGGAACTTTAGGTGGTTCTCTAAAAAAGATAGCGAAAAAAATTATTCCTAAAGTAGAAACTAAGAGGAATGTATAAACCAATGCTTCCATGGATTTGATCGTGGTTTACAATTATAGCTTTCATACCTGTTTATTTGGGATCGTCTCCCGGATAAAGAAAGAACAAGAGTAAAAGAAAAGGTAGCGATTCAAATCAAGATTTATCCGGTTCCCTATGTCAAATTCAAATCACAAAAATAAAATAAAGTCCAAAAGGAACAAAACAATGTTGTATCAGACTACTTGTCTTCTTGTAGTTGGATCTCCAAGTTTTTGGAATGCTCCAAATTCTACTTGAGCATCCAAATCTGGGTCGATACCAGCAAAAACATCTCTGAACAAGGTTCTAGCACCATGCCAAATGTGTCCGAAAAAGAAGAGCAGAGCAAACGAAGCATGTCCAAAAGTAAACCAACCCCTTGGACTGCTACGAAAAACACCATCCGATTTCAAAGTAGCACGATCTAATTCAAAAATTTCACCCAATTGAGCACGTCTAGCATATTTTTTCACAGTAGCAGGATCACTATAACTGACTCCATTGAGTTCGCCACCATAGAACTCAACAGTTACACCTACTTGTTCGACACTATACTTCGATTCCGCCCTTCGAAAAGGAACATCGGCTCTAACAATTCCGTCTCCGTCTACCAAAACAACCGGAAATGTTTCAAAAAAAGTAGGCATACGACGTACAAAAAGTTCACGCCCCTCTTTATCTCTAAAGATAGGGTGTCCTAACCACCCAACAGCTATTCCATCCCCATTGTCCATTGAACCCGCTCTAAACAATCCCCCTTTTGCCGGATTATTGCCAATGTAATCATAAAAGGCTAATTTTTCAGGAATTTTAGACCAAGCTTCTGATAAACTTTGATTTTCGGCTAGCCCAGCACCAACTCTTCGATATATTTCTTGCTGGAAGTATCCCTGATCCCATTGATAACGAGTGGGACCAAATAATTCAATCGGGGTAGTTGCTGAACCATACCACATAGTTCCAGCAACAACAAAAGCTGCAAAAAAGACAGCAGCGATACTACTGGAAAGGACGGTTTCAATATTTCCCATACGCAATCCTTTGTACAGACGTTGGGGTGGACGGACACTAAGATGGAAAAGGCCCGCTAATATGCCCAATGTCCCTGCTGCAATATGATGAGAGGCTATTCCCCCTGGAACAAAAGGATCAAAACCTTCCACACCCCATGCGGGATTTACGGATTGTACCCTTCCGGTTAGTCCATAAGGATCGGACACCCATATTCCAGGACCATACAATCCTGTTACATGAAATGCGCCAAAACCAAAACAAGCCACCCCTGAAAGAAATAAATGAATTCCAAAAATTTTGGGCAAATCCAAAGAAGGTTTTCCTGTACGTTCATCACAAAAGATTTCTAGATCCCAATATACCCAATGCCAGATAGCCGCCAAAAAGCACAAGCCAGAAAACACAATATGTGCCCCGGCCACACCTTCGTAACTCCAAATACCCGGATTCGTTATAGTCCCTCCTGTGATACTCCAACCGCCCCATGAATTGGTTATTCCTAAACGAGTCATGAAGGGTATAACAAACATACCTTGTCTCCACATTGGGTCAAGAACAGGGTCAGAGGGATCAAAAACGGCTAATTCATATAGAGCCATCGAACCGGCCCAACCAGCAACCAGAGCTGTATGCATTATATGGACAGAAAGCAAACGACCGGGATCATTTAATACGACGGTATGAACACGATACCAAGGCAAACCCATGAAAATACCTCTTATATCAACAAAAAATAGACACTATGTAACTTTATTGCACTGTAAAAAACTATACTATGGACCCTCTCTTTTCAGTGGATTATCTCGGGTAAAGGATTAATATTTGTTCTAGTTTTTTAGTAATAATGGAAGAATTCTATTCGTAGGAACAAAAGAAGCAGATCTATTCTATACCCGATAAGTAACAATACGCAATGGTGGAGGGGAGGGGGGTTGACCATATTTTATATGAGTGTTTATATCAGTGAATGCAGACATATTTGTTCATAACTCAAAGGACCTATTCGTAATAATTTTCCTTTATTCACTTGGTCTTCCTTTTGTATTTAGGATTTTTTTATGAACTTATTCAATCAAAATATGATAAAGACCAATCATTATTAAGACAATAAATCCATTGTTACGTTTCCGCATCAAAGCGAGATATACTACTTAATTTAATTCTTTTTTCAATTAATGCCTATTGGTGTTCCAAAAGTACCCTTTCGAGGTCCTGGAGAGGAAGATGCATCTTGGGTTGACGTATAGTGCGACTTGTCAGATATATTGGGTCATATGGGATTTCCCCGTTCTCTCCCCCGATAGAGATATCCTCTCTTTCACCCCAAAAAAGATTGATTGAATCAGCAAAAATTTGGAGCGTGAAGTGCAATTAGATCTATTTTTTGGGGAGGTATCCAGATTAATATTCTCAATTTAGAATAATTTATGGTTGGCTTGGTTGGACCAATAAAATGAAGCATCCAGGCTCTGTTTAGAAAAAAAACCAATTGGTAATATATCTACGATTACTACTTCTATCATATATTTGTATTTGCCGGAAAACATGAAATAAATTGAAGAAAAAAAAGAAGTCGTAGCAAAAAGACGTGGTATTGGAGTATTTGTGCTATATGTGCAAATAAAAATCGGGTAGATCTTTACTCGGAGTAGAACAGAAACCTAAAAGAATTGAAGAAGCCCATTCAGAAACAAGAAAATGACATCGCGATTTGGACTCGATCTCGATGAAAACAATACATCAATGAGAAGTTAGTTCAATAAGTGTTTAGTACATTATTTTATTTATAATATAGATTTATTTATAATATAGATTAATATAGATAAACGGGTCAAAAGTCGTCTTTCTTGAAAGATGTAAGAAAAAGACCTTTCGTTAGAAGTTCGAAAGAGTCTGCTATGAAAAAAGAAAGAGGGTTGAAATCTACACATTGATTCTTTTTCTCAATTTTTGGTGAACCGTATGCATCAAAAGGTGCATGTACGGCTCCTAAGGGATAAAATTTTATCCTAATCAACCGACTTTATCGAGAAAGACTACTTTTTTTAGGCCAAGGGATTGATAGTGAGGTATCGAATCAACTTATTGGCCTTATGGTATATCTCAGTATAGAGGATGATACCAAAGATTTGTATTTGTTTATAAATTCTCCGGGTGGATGGGTAATACCCGGAATTGCTATTTATGATACTATGCAATTTGTGCAACCAGATGTACAGACAGTATGCATGGGATTAGCCGCTTCAATGGGATCTTTTATTCTGGCAGGAGGAGAAATTACCAAACGTCTAGCATTCCCTCACGCTTGGCGCCAATGAGTCTTTTATTTGAGAAAAAAAAAAAAGAAGACTATGCCTTCGCCATATGAATATTAAGTAATAATAGCATGGCACTTCGAATTCGATATGCGAAATTTTTTTGTTTTTTTTTTTCAAAACCATTCGATTATGTATCGAAAGAGTAGTATGAGAAAACGGGTATTTCCGATTTTATCTGATCTATCAGGAGCCTATTTCAGCGTCACAAACTTTTTTGTTTTCACACCGGAAAGCTTTTAACAATATTTATGTTATGAAAGGAAAATAAAAAAAAACAAGATTTTTTTTATAATTTATTTGAATTTGAAAAAAAAAAAAGAAACTTTGGGATTGCTGAATAACAGACGAAATAATAAAGCAACGGAACCATCATAGTATTTTTTAACTACTCCAAAACAAAAAAAGGAAGGGTGGTTATTGGATCATTTACCGATCTAGGTCTGATAGACCCTCTATATTTTCTATTTCTTCGATGGAAGGTAAAAATAAATTCCATAGTAGAGCCGTATGCAATACGCAAAAGATGCCTGTACGGTTGTTCAATTCTATCTTTGTTTTTTATTATTTTTTATCTCTCTCGCCTTATCGTGCGAGATAGAGGAACCATTTATTATGTTATATCATCAGGGTAATGATCCATCAACCCGCTAGTTCTTTTTATGAGGCACAAACGGTAGAATTTATCCTGGAAGCGGAAGAACTACTGAAAGTACGCGAAATTATCGCAAGAGTTTATGGACAAAGAACGGGCAAACCTTTATGGGTTGTATCCGAAGACATGGAAAGGGATGTTTTTATGTCAGCAGCAGAAGCCCAAGCTCATGGAATTGTTGATCTTGTAGCGGTTGAATAAAAAATTAGCAGGGATTCCGCGCAAATACACAATTTGAGATTTTATCTTCTTACCGGATTTAATATAATATCTCTATTAATTAATCTATTAATATAGAATATAAGGAATTCATAATCATCGGGTTAGGATTGATCTAAACCAGCTCATTATGTATACGATTCAACATGCCAACTATTAAACAACTTATTAGAAACACAAGACAGCCAATCAAAAATGTCACGAAATCCCCCGCTCTTCGGGGATGCCCTCAGCGCCGAGGAACATGTACTAGGGTGTATGTGCGACTCGTTCCGATCATGGACTAAGACAAAAGAAAGGAAACAAATTATTCCAATATCAGTGATCGGTTAGGATAGAATGGAAGAACTCCATTCACTATCTTAAAAAAAAAAATCTATTAATAATATATATCCTTCTATTGTGTATCAAATTTATGGTTTCCGTTGGTGCAAATCCAATCACCTCAATTTGCAATTTCAGATGAGAAAGACTTCCCCATTGGTAGCAAATGGTTATCCATTAAGCAGGGGAAATCCTATTTAAAAAGTGGAAAGATTATGCACTTATTCTTTCTTGCAAGAACGGACTAACAGGGTCAGCTACCCAGCTAATCTTCATACTTAAATACCGTTACTGTATAGTTAGATTTCGTTGTGAAAGACCTATTACTAGATATTTCATGGGTAGAGCCAAAGAGTGTGAACTGTACAAGTTAACAATAGCATTGATTAAATGAGGGAAGGGGCTCCGGTGTATAGAGAGGACCTCGCCGTTTAAGAAGTAACCATAGAAACGATGGAATCCACTATTTCTTTATCCATTTCTATTTAATTGAATATGTTTTTTTGATACCTAGTATCAATACAATTTATTATTTCGAGGTTAAATGCTTAGAAATAAAAAAAAAAATCGTGGTTGGGAAGGTTATAGTAGCAAAAGCCATTGGAATCTTTTATTTTATACATTGGAAGAATCCGTTTTTATTATTACTAGTAAAGGGAAAAGAATAACTGAAAGAAAAGAAATCAAATAGTTATTCATCAAAGAATTAATTATTCATCAAAGTTTCATTTATTCAATGACCAGAATTAAACGAGGATATATAGCTCGGAAACGTAGGACAAAAATTCGTTTATTTACATCAAGCTTTCGAGGGGCTCATTCAAGACTTACTCGGACTATTACTCAACAGAAAATAAAAGCTTTGGTTTCGGCTCATCGGGATAGAGATAGGAAAAAAAGAGATTTTCGTCGTTTGTGGATCAGTCGAATAAATGCAGTAATTCGTGAGAATAATAAAAAGGTATACTATAGTTATAGTAGATTAATGTATAATCTGTACAAGAGGCAGTTGCTTCTTAATCGTAAAATACTTGCACAAATAGCTATATTAAATAGGAATTGTCTTTATATGATTTCCAATGAGATCCTAAAATAAAAATTCCCCGGAGACTGAACTCCGGGAAGGTAGAGTATAGATTTGGATGATAAAATATAATCATATGATAAAGTCGTCAAAATGAGCAACCACGTTCAATAAAAAAAGATTTATTCTTCTTCACCGATTCTTTTTTTTCTTACAACACGATAATCAAAATTGGATTGTCGTAGTTTTCGAACAAAACATCAATCCACATTTGATTTGAGTTTAGATTGGAATTTGAATTCAATTGAAGAGTAACCCTATTTTTTTTTTGTTTTAAGACCAGTAGTTCTAGCGGCCGACTCGCTTTTTTCAAATTGTTTTTCATTATTAAGAAAAGGTAACGAAGATAAAATACGAGCTTGTTTTATAGCAATCGTAATTAATCGTTGTTGTTTTAAGGTCAATCTATTCACCCGTCTAGATAATATTTTTCCTTGTTCACTAATAAATCGACTAATTAAACTCATGTTTTTATAATCAATTCGATCCCCCGATTGGATCGGGGGCAAACGCCTACGAAAAGATCGCTTGGATTTAAGAAAGAGTCGCTTAGATTTATCCATGATTTGTTTATTCCTTATCCCGAAAATCCTATTTCTTACAAAATAGGATTTGTTTTGTTTCTATTATTCTTTTTAATTATATATATAAATTAATAAATTAAAAAATTATAATTATTTAATTATATATTTTTAATATTTTTATTATATATTAAATTATATGTTATTTATAATTTTATATGTTATATATATTATATAATTTATAACAAAAAAATAAAATAAAAAAATATATCATTTTTCATGTTCCTTGTAGGGGTGCCACACAAGCGATCGATTTTATCTATTTCTTTATCTCCCCGTGAATCGTATGTTTGCAACAACAGGGACAGAATTTTCTCAATTCCAATCGACTAGGCGTATTGTGTCGATTCTTTTGAGTAATATATCTGGAAATACCCGTTGATTTCTTATTAACACTGTTTCGAACACAACTGGTACATTCCAAAATAACCGTTACTCGGATATCTTTACCCTTGGCCATGAACCTCCTTTGGGTTTTTGATTCACTTAACTCTTCTATTTTACGATTCGAAGCGAAGAAGAAGAAAGGAACGAAAAATAAATAGAAGTTGCTAACTCGAAATCAAATTATGAAGGATTTCGTTCCAATCAATATAGTATAGTAATAATTAAGTAATACAAAGATTTCTAACTATATTTAGAATCACAGTACAGTATTTCAGTTTTCATTTAAGTATCCTGTATGATATTGTTGCCCCGCCTAGCCATTCCATTTCAATTTCTGGTCTCACTCTATTATTTAATAGAAATGGAATTGATTATTAATTGAATTTGTAATTTTTTATTAATTAAATTCAATTGAAGCCTGGACCGAATTCCGAGTTTCACTGAGGCCGAATCCGGCTTTATTCTTTCTCTTTTCTAACTTATTCTAATTCTAAAAAAAAAAAAGAAAGAAGGAGGGGGGATTAATCACAGATATTTGATTGTATCTCGAATCTTATTCACCCCTTCCCGTGTCAATAACTAGAATGAAAAAAAGGGGAATATCAATGCATCCGGGAATAAACGATTGATCTCTATCAATAGACCTGCTAAAACCCCGAACCATAGAGTACTTACCACTGGTGCCACGGAGAGATATGTTTTTAGATCTCGCATTTAAAATCCTCCTTCTTTTTTCTTAATTCTTATTCTTTATTGTAATTTGTAATACATAATTACATATTATGATCAGATGGTTATTTAGTTAATAACCACTTGTATTTGTACGCAGAATTCCTAATTCAAATTGAAATGTACAACAATTCATTAGATATTTTTTTAACAAAAAAAAAGAGGTCCATTTATGCTCTGCCCGAGCATTCCCTAAAAATATTAATTTTTTTAGGGGGATTTCATATGTATATAAGTCTTTTATTATTTTAATTAATATTATATGTTATACGATATGAAACTAAAAAGAAAAAAATGGCAGGATAATTTATATATATCAACGGATAAAATAAAGATGTGGAAAACAAGACAAAGATTCTTTACAATGACACTGTAAACCAATTGAAAGGGATGTAGCGCAGCTTGGTAGCGCGTTTGTTTTGGGTACAAAATGTCACGGGTTCAAATCCTGTCATCCCTACCCCTAACTATTACTTATCTTATGAGCAGTAACAAGGGATCAATTGAGACCGATTAAAATTGGACATACATACTCAATAGCAATATATATTCTATCAATATATATATATTCTATTATATATAATATATATTATGATATAATATATATTATGATATAATATATATTATGAGAGTTCTATATATTTCTATATATAGTAAATTATGAATATATATAGTAAATTATGAATATAGTAAATTATGATAGTATATGATATATAGATTATGATAGTATATGCATGCAAGATGAATTGGGGTCACATAAAATTTTTATGAAAATAAAGCGCTCTTAGTTCAGTTCGGTAGAACGCGGGTCTCCAAAACCCGATGTCGTAGGTTCAAATCCTACAGAGCGTGATTCCATTCTTGTTAGATCGAGAATGACACTGAAATAATTGAACAGCAGTCTAAAGTCTGAATTTTACCTCCCGTGGATTAGGATTAAAACAAGGAAATAGGAGGTAAATAAACAAAAAAGATGTTAATTAATCAAAGGTCCAACTGATCACCACGTCGGTATTGTAAATATGCAGTTACGAATAATCCAGCCAAAGTAATAGGAATTAGACCTAACACGATTCCAAATAGAAAAACTTCAATCATTTTAATTTGTTTGAAAGGAGAAAGGGGGAGGTAATATATATCCTTAAATATGAATCTGTATTGCCCATGAATCTCAATGACCAAGAATTGGAAATTGACACGGTAAGGAACTATAGAATATATTGAATATCCCAGAAAGATTTATTTTTATGAGTTGTTCATTCAATTAATTTAAAAATTTCAAATCAAATAAGTCGTATCTTGCTCAGACCGATAAATATAGATGAGGTT